GCAATGAAAAAAGCTATTGAATTAGCTGAACAGGCGAATACAAAAGGAATTCAAGTACAAATTGCAGGACGTATCAACGGAAAAGAAATTGCACGTGTTGAATGGATCCGAGAAGGTAGGGTTCCTCTACAAACAATTCGAGCTAAAATCGATTATTGTTCCTATACTGCTCAAACGCTTTATGGGGTATTGGGAATCAAAATTTGGATATTTGGAGACGAGGAATAATAAACCGTTACTTGACTTGTTTTGATTTTTATGTTGTAACCCCGAACAGAAAATAACAAACTTTTTAAGTCGTTTTCTCTTGAATAAAAAAATGAGCAATTCTAGCAATTTGAAATTCTATTCTATAGGGTTGAATAAAAATGCGATTGAGAATTTCATCTTATTTCATCTTGATATAATTGCCATGCTTAGTGTGTGACTCGTTGGTTTTTTATTTTTAGGGTTCAAATAAAAAAAAGAGGGTACCGGCCCATATTAAAAAAATAATAATTGAATCAATAAGTAAAACTAAGAAGTATAGAATGAATAACTAACTCATCGCTTCACATTATCTCGATCAAAAGAACCAGTCAAGATATAATAGATTGGTGATATCATTGGAGCAACTGAAATAAAGATTTCTTTTCTAAAATCTAAAAAAAAAAAAAAGAAATCTGATTACTGATTAGAAATTGTAAAACAAACAAAAGTATCTAGATAAATGGAAAGATGAGATAAAGAGAGAAAAAATCTCAATGAAATGATATATGATTCCAATATATAACATGTAAGGTCTATGCGTCATCTACTAAAACCCTAAAATAAAAAAAGGCAGTGTAAAAAAGCATCAATACTGATTGATCCATAATTAAACGAATCCATTCATAGAAGAAAAAAAAAAAAAAAAAAATAAATAAAGAGTCCCGAGCCAATAAAGACTGAGAAAATTGACTCAAGAACAAATTGAATTAGAGACTCCATTGTAGAATTAAAACCTAACCATTAATTGCGAAGCGATGGGAACGACGAAACCTGTGAAGACATAGAATTCATTGGGTGGGATGGCGAAGCAAACCAGATGGAGAACAATCCAGTGTATCCTGAAAGGAAAGTTCATGACTAGTCCGACAACTAAAATAACTAAAGAATGAGTAAATATTCGCCTGCGAAAGTTTTTCGGTTTTATTGTATCTTTCTTTTAAAATTCTGATCGATCTAAATCTGATATGATAATGAAAATCGAAAAAGCCAAAAAAAAAGATTCATTATAAGAAAATGTCCCTATCTCTATTATATAACTATATTCTATATAAATATCTATTACCTTCTAAATAATATAGGAAACTTATTTAGTTATATAGCAAAACAAAATAAGATAGAAAAATTTCTAAGAGATTAGATGAATGAAATCTCAAAGGATCCCATGATTCGGTATATTATTCATCAATATATCTTTTTTTGAATCCTTTTCGTTTATTCGCAAGGAGCCGGATGAGAAGAAACTCTCATGTCCGGTTCTGGAATAGAGGTGAAAGTGAGAAAAAATCATCAACTATAACCCCAAAAGAACCAGATTCCGTAAACAACATAGAGGAAGAATGAAAGGAATATCTTCTCGAGGTAATCATATTTCTTTCGGTAGATATGCTCTTCAGGCACTTGAACCCGCGTGGATTACATCTAGACAAATAGAAGCGGGTCGGCGAGCAATGGCACGAAATGTCCGCCGCGGTGGAAAAATATGGGTACGTTTATTTCCAGACAAACCGGTTACGGTAAGACCTACAGAAACACGTATGGGTTCGGGGAAAGGATCTCCTGAATATTGGGTAGTTGTCGTGAAACCAGGTAGAATACTTTATGAAATGGACGGAGTAGGAGAAAATATAGCTCAAAAAGCTATTTCAATAGCGGCTTCAAAAATGCCTATACGAACTCAATTCATTATTTCGGTATAGAAATGTAGAATGTAAAACCCACTCAAACCCAAGAAAAGGGCTTTTGGGGATAAAAAAATTGCAAATTTCTTTCTTTTTTTTTTTTTTGACAAACAATATCTCTTTTTTTTACTTCGCTTTTTGGCTGTATTCCAATAATAGATTAAAAAAAAATGATTCAACCTCAGACTCATTTGAATGTGGCGGATAACAGTGGGGCCCGAGAATTGATGTGTATTCGAATCATAGGAACTAGTAATCGACGATATGCTGAAATTGGTGACGTTATTGTTGCTGTGATCAAGGAAGCATTACCAAATACATCCCTAGAAAAATCAGAAGTGATCAGAGCTGTAATTGTGCGTACTTGTAAAGAATTCAAACGCGACAATGGCATGATAATACGATATGATGACAATGCTGCAGTTGTCATTGATCAAGAAGGAAATCCGAAAGGAACTCGAATTTTTGGTGCGATCACCCGGGAATTGAGACAGTTAAATTTCACTAAAATAGTTTCACTAGCACCCGAGGTATTATAAGATAGAAGTAAGATAGAAGAAGAGTCTGCGATATAGTTATAGTATACAATTTGAAGGAACCCGATTCTGAAATAGATGAAATTCATTAGTAAATTTTGTGTGTCTGACGCATATATTAAAAAAAAAAAAAAGACCAAAGAGCATGTCAATATAAAAAATGAGAGGCAACAATAATTTTAGTTTATCATGGGTAGGGATACTCTTGCTGACATAATAAACTCTCTACGAAATGCTGCTATGAATAGAAAAGGAACGATTCGAATACCGTTTACTAATATCACCAAAAACATTATTAAAATACTTTTACGAGAAGGTTTTATTGAAAACGCCAGGAAACATCGCGAAAGCGACAAATATTTTTTGGTTTTAACCCTACGACATAGAAAAGGGCTCGATAGAACTAGTTTAAATTTAAAACGAATAAGTCGACCGGGTCTACGAATCTATTCTAACTATCAACAAATTCCTAGAATTTTAGGCGGAATGGGGATTGTAATACTATCTACTTCTCGAGGTATAATGACAGACCGAGAGGCTCGACTAGAAGGAATCGGAGGAGAAATTTTGTGTTATATATGGTAATCTTTCTGATATCCGAATTTTTTTCGAAACTTCTTTTTTGTTTTTCACAAAACAAAAAAGAAAAAGAGAAAGGACGGGTTTTTAATCTCACTCCTCCTACATTAATTAGTTGATACTTTAAGTTAAGGAGGTTTTGCATGGAATGAAAGAACAAAAATGGATTCATGAAGGTTTAATTACTGAATCACTTCCAAATGGTATGTTTCGGGTTCGTTTAGATAATGAAGATTTCATTCTAGGTTATATTTCCGGAAGGATCCGGCGCAGTTTTATCCGTATACTACCGGGGGATAGAGTCAAAATTGAAGTAAGTCGTTATGATTCCACTAGAGGACGTATAATTTATAGACTCCGCAACAAAGATTAGAATTATTAGGTACTTCAACATTACTTTTATAGAGATCACTAGGGTTCAAATTGAAAGAAATTTAGTTTCTTCCAATAAGTATATTCGGAATTCAGTTTAGGAATGACAACGATGAAAATAAGAGCCTCTGTTCGTAAAATTTGTGAAAAATGTCGACTGATCCGTAGACGAGGACGAATTATGGTAATTTGTTCCAACCCTAGACATAAACAAAGACAGGGATAATCTTTCGAAAAGTTAATAAATATAAATGAAATTTAAAATAAATTAAAATAAATAAAATATAAATTAAAAATATAAATTAAAATAAATAAAATATAAATGAAATTTAAAAGAGACCCGATGTATAAAAAAAAGGATCCATTTTGACATGAAATGTAGACATCCATATATCTTTGACTTATATTTATGAGATAATAAAATATGGCCAAAACTATAACAAAAACCAGTTCTCGTAGGAATGTACGTATTGGCTCACGTAAGAATACACGTAGAATACCAAAAGGAGTTATTCATGTTCAAGCAAGTTTCAACAATACCATTGTGACTGTGACGGATGTACGGGGTCGGGTTATTTCGTGGTCCTCCGCCGGCACTTGTGGATTCAAGGGTACACGAAGAGGGACGCCGTTTGCTGCCCAAACCGCAGCAGGAACCGCTATTCGTGCAGTAGTGGATCAAGGGATGCAACGAGCAGAAGTCATGATAAAGGGTCCTGGCCTCGGACGAGATGCAGCATTAAGAGCTATTCGTAGAAGTGGTATACTATTAAGTTTCGTACGAGATGTAACTCCTATGCCACATAATGGCTGTAGGCCACCTAAAAAAAGACGCGTCTAAAACTAAACATTGAAGAGATTTCAAGAGAAATAAATAATTCAATGATTTGATCAAGTCCTATTACTATGGTTCGAGAGAAAGTAAAAGTATCTACTCGAACACTACAGTGGAAGTGTGTTGAATCGAGAACAGACAGTAAGCGTCTTTTTTATGGACGCTTTATTCTGTCTCCACTTATGAAAGGTCAAGCCGACACAATAGGGATTGCAATGCGAAGAGCTTTGCTTGGAGAAATAGAAGGAACATCTATCACACGTGCAAAATCTGAAAAAATACCACACGAATATTCTACCCTAGTGGGTATTCAAGAAACGGTACATGAACTTTTAATGAATTTGAAAGAAATTGTATTGAGAGGGAATTTCTATGGAATTCAAAACGGGTCGATTTGTATCAAGGGTCCGGGATATGTAACTGCTCAAGACCTCGTCTTACCCCCTTCTGTCGAAATCGTTGATAATACACAACATATAGCTATACTAACAGAACCGATTTCTTTTTGTATTGAATTACAAATCGAGAGACATCGAGGATATCATATAAAAACACCCAAGAACTTTCAAGAAGGAAGTTTTCCTATCGATGCTGTATTCATGCCTGTTCGAAATACAAATTATAGTATTCAGTCTTATAGAAATGGGAGTGAAAAAGAAGAGATACTTTTTCTCGAAATATGGACAAATGGAAGTTTAACTCCTAAAGAAGCACTTCATGAAGCCTCTCGGAATTTGATTGATTTATTCA